GGTATTGATGATGATAGCGATCCTGCTAAGGAATATATGGATGCGCTTAAAGATGTGGATGATATTAATGATCGTGACTATATTTATTCGAACTTGGACTCGGACCCGGAGCTGAGGGAGGAGTATACGGTGGATGATGAGATACTTAGGTATATCATCGAGTTGGAAATAGATCTAGCTTCTATCAACTTGCAATTCGAATTGGCAAGAACAATGTCTCCTTGCATAGTATGGATTCCAAACATTCATGATCTGTATGTGGATGAGTCGGAGTCCCTCGGTTTATTATTGAACTATCTCTCCGGGGATTGTGAAAGACGGTCCACTAGAGATATTCTTGTTATTGCTTCGACTCATAGTCCCCAAAAAGTGGATCCCGCTCTAATAGCTCCGAATAAATTAAATACATGCATTAAGATACGAAGGCTTCTTATTCCACAACAACGAAAGCACGTCTTCACCCTTTCATATACTAGGGGATTTCACTTGGAAAAGAAAATGTTCCATACTAATGGATTCGGGTCCATAGCCATGGGTTACAATGCACGAGATCTTGTAGCAATTACCAACGAGGCCCTATCGATTAGTATTACACAGAAGAAATCAATTATAGACACTAATACAATTAGATTCGCTCTTCATAGACAAACTTGGGAGTTGCGAGCCCATGTAAGACCGGTTCCGGATCATGGGATCCTTTTCTATCAGATAGGAAGGGCTGTTGCACAAAATGTACTTATAAATAATTGCTGCCTTATAGATCCTATATCTATCTATATGAAGAAGCAATCATGTTACGAAGGGGATCCTTATTTGTACAAATGGTTCTTCGAACTTGGAACGAGCATGAAGAAATTAACGATACTTCTTTATCTTTTGAGTTGTTCTGCCGGATTGGTCGCTCAAGATCTTTGGTCTCTACCCGGACCCGATGAAAAAAATTGGATCACTTCTTATAGACTCGTTGAGACGGATTCTGATCTAGTCGATGGCCTAGTAGAAGTAGTAGAAGGCGCTCTGGTGGGATCCTCGCTTCTTCGGCCCGAACCAAGGAATCCCTTAGAGATGATGGAAAATGGATCTCGTTCTATCTTTGATCGTAGATTTCTCTATGAATCGGAGTTAAAAGAATGGGCAGAAGGCACCGACCCGCAACAGTTAGCGGAGGATGTAGTCGATCACATAGTTTGGGCTCCTAGAATATGGCAACCTTGGGGCTTTCTATTTGATTGGATCGAAAGGCCCAATGAATTGGAATTTCCCTATTGGGCCAGGTCATTTCGGGGCAAGCCGATCATTTCTGATGAAGTTAATGATGAATATTTTTATTATGCATTTTATGGTGAAGGGGATGATGGATATGATGAAGAGGGTGAGCGTCAAGAGAATGATTGGGAGTTCTTGCAGAGTGAAACCCCGGGACGAGATCGATCTTCCAAAGAACAAGTCTTTTTTCGAAAAGGCCAATTCATTTGGGACCCTGGAGATCCACTCTTTTACATATTCAACGATGAGCTCTCTGTCTTTCTGTTTTCACATCGAGAATTCTTTGCAGATGAAGAGATGTCAAAGGGGCTTCTTCTGACTTCCCAAGGGGAGACTCTATATAAACGCGGGTTTAGCAAGAAACCGAAAGAAAAGTACTTCGAATTTTTTATTAATCGCCAGAGACGGAGACGGCTTAGAACCATTAGTTCATTATATAATAGATCTTTCCGTTCTAATATTCAATCCGCGAGTTATCAGTACTTATCAAATCTGTTCCTATCTAACGGAAGGCTATTGGATCAAATGACAAAGACATTGTTTAGAAAAAGATGGATTTTCCCGGATGAACTGAAAATTGGATTCATGTAACAGGAAAAATATTTCCCATCCCTTAGCCGTAAAGATATGTGGCCATGAAAGAGGGATTAAGTGGAACAGAACTGACTGGGCGGGAGAGCCGTGGAAATACTTGTTTTTCCATATTTCGGACCTTAGCTCCATGGAACAATATGCTACTGCTGAAACATGGAAGAATTGATCAAAACACTATGTATGGGTGGTATGAACGGCCTAAACAAGAATTCTTGAACAGCGAACAACCAGAGCCTATTACTCACTACATAAACAAATTTCCATTAATGAAATCCATTGTAAAATAAAAAATACGCGTGTCTGATGAAAGTTGCTATCTGCTCCAATAACGAATCATTGGTTTGACCGAATAACTAAAATAAATACCCTTACCCTATAGGGATAATACACATTCCAGTTGACCGAATTGTTTTGTTCCGAAGCAAGGGTATCCGCGGGGTCGTTCATCCTATTCATTCATATATTCACGACCAAGAAGTACTGGATTCTCTTTCGGATAGGCCCCGAAAGGAGAAGGGAGTCTGGAATGCCAACCGGCGTCTATTCTTGAATTCACCCGACCCGAGAGTACCCATTTTGGGGGGGAACGTCCAGTGCCAAAGTCACTGAATGGGTAAGTCGCCAATCGCTAAAACGGACT